ATTAGATATTAATTAGGTATATATGAACTAAAGATATATCTAATTTGCCCTACTATTGTGAATTCATAGAGGGATTCTAAAGAAAGTCCTTCTGTTTCGTTTGTAATTTTGAATTTAATATTGAATGAATTTAAATCACGAAAAATAACAAAGAATTCTAAAGAATTCAAAGAATTATTCGGAAGAAAAGAAAAAAGAAAGAAATGGAAGAACAAAAGTGGTACGGATTCACAAAATTACGTGGATAGGAACTAAAAAAAAGAGATATCGAAGTAGTTCTGATAATTCACAAATATTATTATTTCAATTCTGGGTTTTTAGTTACTTTGACTGAATAAATTTTATCGATGTGGAATAAGTAAGTCATAATTCATTGGTTGATTGTATCATTAACTATTTCTTTATTTTTTTTTTTGTTTTGGTGCGAGGAATTTATCATGAATCCACTGATTTCTGCCGCTTCCGTTATTGCTGCTGGATTGGCCGTAGGGCTTGCTTCTATTGGACCTGGAGTTGGTCAAGGTACTGCTGCGGGACAAGCTGTAGAAGGGATCGCGAGACAACCAGAAGCAGAGGGAAAAATACGAGGTACTTTATTGCTTAGTCTGGCTTTTATGGAAGCTTTAACAATTTATGGACTCGTTGTGGCATTAGCACTTTTATTTGCGAATCCTTTTGTTTAATCCTACAAATAAAAGTCCATATATATTTATTTTTTTATTTCCTTGGACTTGCTGCTCTTGCTTTTTTCGAATTATATTCAGATTTCAATTTCGTTCGGACAACAACCCATGTAAAGTACTTATTGGGGGAAAAGGAATTGGCACACCAATTCGCTTTCTTTTCTTCCTTTACTCTCTTAGTCAATGGAACTTTTTTTTTAAGTATTGCAACAAAGGAAATATTTCGAAACTCATATATTATAAGACCCGATACCTAATTCAAGACCCGATACCTAATTCTAATAAATATCATTCTTATTTGAGATTTACAATTGAAAACAATAAATAAATAAATTGACATTTAAAAATCAATATTATTTTTTATTCTATTTAGTATTAGGAGTATTTCGAAAAATAATAAGAAAAATACTAGAATAAATATAAAAAATATAGATAATTAGTCTATCTATAAGAATCAGAAAGAGGAGATCTTATGAAAAATGTAACCGATCCTTTCCTTTCCTTGGGTTATTGGCCATCCGCCGGAAGTTTCGGGTTTAATACCGATATTTTAGCAACAAATCTAATAAATCTAAGTGTAGTACTTGGTGTATTGATTTTTTTTGGAAAGGGAGTGTGTGCGAGTTGTTTATTTCAAGAATAAGCTGGATTCAACCAACTGCACTTTCTTTTTTGGTATAACTAGGAAAAAAAGGTGCACGATTCCGCGAATTACTTCTGAATAAATTAAGAAATCATATTTAAGAACCATAGCATTTCGTGAGTCATTAGTAAATCGACTTTGATTCTCTATCAACTAATAATGCAGGACCATTAACAGGGTTAAAGCTAAATCTTTTGAAGTCCAGATACAAGCATGGTACTCTTTCTACTACTCTGTTAATACAGAAATGTTTTCAAAACAAAGAGTTGGAATTTTTTTTTCGCTATAAAACACTCATGTCGATAAAAAAATGATTTCAACTTTTAATTTGATTGGAAAAAATTAGAAAAAAAAAATAGGTATTTCAACCTCCCTTATTTTTCTTTTATCCAATGCTAAATCGATGACCTATGTTATGTATAAAGTAAGAGGAATTCTTTGGATTTGAAGAAAAAAAAAGAAACAACTTTGCTGACAATTATTTCTTTGGTCAGAAGAGTCCTCGGAATATTTTTTTCTTGGATTAGTGATCAGTTTCGATATCTTTCTATTTGAATATGAATATAATATGAATAGAGGACAGGCTCATTACATTAAAAACATTAAAAAAAAATATGGGAATTATCATTTAAGTAATTGAAGTAATTGAGCGTGAGAGCCAAATGAATTGAAAGATTCATGTTTGGTTCGGGAAGGGATCGTGGAAGTTTTGAAATGAATGGAAAGATAATCTACTTTCATTAAGTGATTTATTAGATAATCGAAAACAGAGGATCTTGAAGACTATTCAAAATTCAGAAGAACTACGCGGGGGGGCCCTAGAACAGCTGGAAAACGCCCGGGCCCGCTTACGAAAAGTAGAAAAGGAAGCGGATCAGTTTCGAGTGAATGGATATTCTGAGATAGAACGAGAAAAATTGAATTTGATTAATTCAACTTCTAAGACTTTGGAACAATTAGAAAATTACAAAAATGAAACCATTCATTTTGAACAACAAAGAGCGATTAACGAAGTTCGACAACGGGTTTTCCAACAAGCCTTGCAAGGAGCTCTAGGAACTTTGAATAGTTGTTTGAACAACGAGTTACATTTACGTACCATCAATACTAATATTGGCATGTTTGGAACCATGAAAGAAATAACGGATTAGTCCTTCTACTGCAGGCATTATTT